TTATTTATAAAAATAAAGAAAAAATATATAATAAAAAAATAAAGTGCAGCCGGTCGGATCCAACCTATTTTTGAAATACACAACTCGCACACACTCCCTTTCCAAAATAAATCAATACACCAAGTACTACACTTAGATTTATTGGATTTGTTGCTAAAATATCGGTATTAAACCCAAAACCCCCGGCGGATGGCCAGTGGCCCAAGGAAACAAAAGAATTGGTTACACTTTTCATATACTCTCCTCTTATAGATAGGACTAACAAAGAACAGAGTTCTTTTTGGATCACTTCGCCCTCCCCTTTTTGATTGATTTCCTTTTTTTATGTTATGGGATTTTTTATTGGGAATAGATTAATTTATTTGATTTAATTTATTTAATTATTTGATTTTTTTTTATTCTAATTAAAGTTTCCAGTTTCCAAGAAGATACTTTATTGGGTTGGGGTCGGTCCTGGGTATTATGCCAATTACAAAATACCTCGTTTGTTGCGTTGCAACACATCCTAAAAAAAGGTTTCCATTATACTAAGAACTAAAAACGGGAAGGAAGAAAGCGAGAGGATCCGCTAATTACTAATCCTAAAATCCGTCCTTCCCGGAGGTATTCTCTCAACGAATAAGTAATTGTTAGAGTGAAATGTTGATATAATTTGAAAAAAAAAAACAAATGGCGAGTCTAAGTCAAAAAAAGTACATTACGTACTTTTCTTCTAGAATTAAACAAATGGATTCGCAAATAAAAGTGCTAATGCCACGACCAGTCCATAAATTGTTAAAGCTTCCATAAAAGCCAAACTTAGCAATAAAGTACCTCGTATTTTACCCTCTGCTTCTGGCTGTCTCGCAATACCTTCTACAGCTTGACCTGCAGCAGTACCTTGACCAACCCCAGGCCCAATAGAAGCAAGCCCTACGGCCAATCCAGCAGCAATAACAGAAGCGGCAGAAATCAGTGGATTCATGGTAAGCTCCTCACACAAAAAAAAAAGAAATGGTTAATGATACAATCAACCAATTAATCATCAGAAATACAGAAATACTTCGAAATCTCGTTTTTAGTTCTTATACATGATGGAATTTTTGTAAATCTAGATGCATATGATTCTAATCATTGCATTTCTTTATTCTAAACTTATTTTGCATTCAATTCTGCATTCTTTATTCTTCTAAATCCTTGAGTTCAGAGTTCATCTGTTTATTTGTTCAATCCCCAATCACAGACAAAGCAGAAGGACTTTCTATTGGAATCCCATCTAAGTGCAGTGAGCTGTGAAATAGAAATATTATATTATATATATAAGATAAAAGAACCTCACTATAACTAGTGAATTTCTAATATCACATATACATTTGTTTCTTCCATAACGTAAACCGCCTATTGAATATGATTCTAGAATTTTTTTTTTGAATCATATGGGGGGCTGGACAGACTTATAACTATTTATTACATATGTCCAGTTTCATTTTCCTAAGCTAAACTAGCTTTGTATTTAGTCTTACATCTTAAAAAGATAACAATTCTTATTCAAATTAAAAATTGTTGTAATTGTAATATTGTAATTAACTAAACAAATATAAATAACAAAACAAATAAAATATAAATACAATATAAATTTATTTTATAAATTGGAGAAGTCTATAATATAAATTAGCCAAAATCTTAGGAAAAAGATCTAGATCTTTTTCCTAAGATTTTATTACAATTAAATAATATCGTACATCTTTCCCGTTACGACTCTATACCATATATAAAAGTTTTATCTATTCTAATTTCTCGCCAAGTCGATTATATTAAATTGAACTCCATATGAATTGGGATAAGGTTGAAAAAAAAAAAGAAAAAAACAATTTTAAAAGCTAGTCAATGATGACCCTCCATGGATTCACCTATATAAGCCGCGGCTAAAGTTGCAAAAATAAGAGCTTGAATACCGCTTGTGAATAATCCAAGGAACATGACGGGTATAGGAACTACTGAAGGTACTAAAGAAACAAGAACAACAACTACTAATTCATCAGCCAATATATTTCCGAAAAGTCGAAAACTAAGCGATAAAGGTTTTGTGAAATCTTCTAGGATGTTAATTGGTAAAAGTATTGGAGTTGGTTGAATGTATTTCCCAAAATAACTCAAACCCTTTTTAGTAAGACCCGCATAAAAATATGCCACTGACGTGGGTAAAGCTAAAGCAACAGTAGTGTTTATATCATTCGTGGGCGCAGCTAACTCCCCATGAGGTAACTGTATGATTTTCCGAGGTAAAAGAGCACCTGACCAGTTAGAAACAAAAATAAATAAGAACATAGTTCCAATAAAGGGAACCCAAGGACCATATTCTTCTCCAATCTGAGTTTTACTCAAGTCCCGAATGAATTCAAGGATATATTCGAAGAAATTCTGACCGTCGGCCGGAATGGTTTGTGGATTCCGAACAGCTATGGTAACTGAACCTAATAAGATAGCAATTACGACCCAAGAAGTGATAAGTACTTGGGCATGGACTTGTAAACCTCCTATTTGCCAATATAAATGTTGGCCTACTTCTACACCCGATATATCATATAGCCCCTTAAATGTGTTAATGGAACATGGTATAACATTCATATTGTCCTCTGACAGAAATTGCACTTCAAAAAAATTATTTTGATTCACCCATCTCTTTCTTAACTGACCCACTTTAATCATTAATCGTATATTTAGGATACTAAGTAATCACATAATATCCCCAATCCGAGTACTTTTTGTATTTTTTTTTTGAATCCAGGAATAGCAATCGATCCAATAAAAAAATCTATGAAGTTTCCCGAAGTAATTGACTTATCCATCTTATTATTATTAATCATAATCAATGATTTCTTATATAACTAGAACGACCTTCACAAATTGCGGATACTAATTTGTTAAGAATCAATCGGATTGAAGCGATAGCATCATCGTTGGCTGGAATCGAAATATCTGCGAGATCTGGGTCACAATTTGTATCGATTAAACAAATCGTTGGAATCCCCAAAATGACACATTCTCGAAGAGCCGTATATTCTTCTTGCTGATCAACGATAATTACAATATCGGGTAACCCTGTCATATATTTGATCCCACCCAGATATGTTTGCAAGGTGGATAATTGTCTCTTCAACATTGCTGCATCCCTTTTGGGGAGACGGTTGAGTTTCCCCATCCTTTGTTCGGCTCTTAAATCCCTGAACTTTTGAAGTCTCGTTTCCGTAGTGGACCAATTCGTTAACATACCACCAAGCCATTTTTTATTAACATAATGGCACCGAGCCTTTATTGCAGCGGATGCTACTGAATCAGCTGCTTTATTTTTTGTACCAACGATTAAAAAGTGTTTTCCTCTACTTGCTGCATCAAAAACTAAATCGCAGGCCTCTGATAAAAAACGCGCAGTTCTTGTAAGATTTGTAATATGAATACCTTTACGTTTTGCGGAGATGAAAGGTGCCATTCTAGGATTCCATTTCCTAGTACCATGACCAAAATGAACTCCTGCTTCCATCATTTCTTCCAAATTAATGTTCCAATATCTTCTTGTCATTTTTCCCCATACTTGCTCGTTGTTTTTTTTTAAAAAACAACGAGACGAGGTATCTGAAATAAATAATTGTTCCGATGGAACTTTCTACCGAGGATTGACCGTTGATACACGATCCAAACCATTAATTCCTTTTAATTCATTATGATCTTTATTATCAATCAAATAAGAAAATTGGACCAGATAATTAAATTATAATATAAAAAAAGAGTCTCCTTTTAGGAATCATTAAATCGTGTCAATGATTGTTCTGATGTCTCATAGAAATTGTTTGGGACGCAAGAACTCAAAAATTCTCTATGGTGAAATAAGATATCTCTCATCTTTCCTTCAAACAAATTCTTCTTTTTGATTTCCAAATGAATGTTTTTGTGTTGCTTTGAATGATGTACTAATTTTTTGAATCCGGTACCAACAGGTATAATTCCCCCTAGAACAACATTTTCTTTCAGGCCTTTCAACCAATCAATACGACCTCGTAGAGCAGCTTTTGCTAAAACTCGAGCAGTTTCTTGAAAACTAGCTTCGGATATGAAACTTTGAGTATTAAGAGATGCCCTCGTTATTCCCAATAAGATTGCTCGATAACAGATCGCTTCATCCAAAACACGCCCTGCTCGTTCCGCTCGCAACAATCCGATTAGCTCTCCGGGTGAAAAAACATTAGACATTCCATCTTCTGAAACCAACACTTTTGATGTTACTTGACGGACAATAATCTCTATATGTCTATTATGGATCTGTACCCCCTGAGATCGATAAACCTTTTGGATCTTATTAACCAAAGAGATACGGCTTTGGGCGATGGTTAGTTCCGTGCTAATCAAGAATCCCCAAGGGATTCCAAGAATTCTTGATATACGTTCATTCCAACCTTTAACCCTCTTTTCGAGATTTATCGATATTGAATCAATCGAACGCACTTCTAACACTTGTTCCACTTTTGGAAGACCTTGCGTTATGTCACCAGATCTTGATTTTTCATATATAAATGTAACTAATGTATCTCCCTCGTGAAGGATTTCCCCATAATGACCATGGACCGTTGCTCCTGGAGTAGCCAAATAGGGCTTGGCTGATCTTATTACTAAGTAGTCAACATGAACAATTAGAACTTGACCAGATTTTTTCTGTGATCCGTATTTGAATAGACATACATTTTCACAAAAAAATTGTCCAAGGCTAATAATTGTGGACGTCTCATCACAATAATCGTGGTGGAGAAAACGCCAATTTAAATCGAATGGATTAAAAATGATGTTACTGCACGGATCGGGATTATAAATCCCCCTATTTTCGTCTATTAAAAAATATTTAAGTACTTGGAAAGTCTGACTAAATTTGTTAAGTAACAAATATTTCTTTAACAAAATCTGATTATAAGTTATTAAATGGTAAGATGAATAAAAATTTGCAATCTTGAGTACTACTGTACCTAAGGGGC